CTTTTGAGTCTTTTAACCAACTATTTGAACCGTTCGTTCAAATATGTATGAAATATTAACATTCGTTTTGAAGGGGAGGAAACACAGTATGAACAAATAAAAAATAGGAGGAAACAAAAAAAATGCTTTTCTATTCCATATTTTATATAAATATACTCTTTACTTTACTCATCGATAAATATACAAAGTGGAAAGGGTATATCTCCATACATCTAGATGTATAGGTATTTCTCATGATCTATACTATTAATGAATATATATGTAGACTTATATCAATTCATTTGTAGAAGACATACTAATCATGTGCCAGGAACCAGATTTGAACTGGTGACACGAGGATTTTCAGTCCTCTGCTCTACCAACTGAGCTATCCCGGCCATTTCCAGCGCATCATTTTTTTTTCTATTTTAATAGATGGCTTGGGTCTATGTCAATTTTTTTTTTAATAGGAAAAAGGTATTCTAAAAAGTCCCTTGGAATTTCTTGGCTCTTCAATTCAAAAAGAAGATTTTTTTGTAAGTTTCAGTACAGTAGACAAATAATATGTATTGTTATGTTAATCATTTTAAATTTGAAATGGGGATTCCTTGCTCAAGGATGTTGAGTTGTACGTGTATCATATATATTCACAAGTATTGTGATAAGAAAAAAATTTCTGCCCAGATCCGTTTGGGAAAGAGTAGAATCAATGATAAACATAATGAATTGTGAATCGCTAACCAAAGGATAGGATAAATAATTAGAAAGGCAAATAAAACGTACCTTTTTCTATTTTTGGGGATAGAGGGACTTGAACCCTCACGATTTTTAAAGTCGACGGATTTTCCTCTTACTATAAATTTCATTTTTGTCCGTATTGACATGTAGAATGGGACTCTATCTTTATTCTATTCTCGTCTGATTAATCAGTTCTTCAACAGATCTATCAGATTATGATGGAGTGAATGATATTTAATCAATGAATATTTGATTCTTTTTTCAAATTGAAGTTGGAATTGATTTACAACAATTCGTTCATTTTGACTATATCATTAAAAAAACATTCGAGTCGTCATTAATCATTTGAAATACTATTTTATTACGTATACGTATGTATATAGGTTTATCTTTCATCCTTTCTAGAGTTTCTCTGGAAGGATTGGATTCCTTTACCTTTACTAACGCAACGCAGTCAACTCCATTTGTTGGAACAGCTTCCATTGAGTCTCTGCACCTATCCTTTTTGTTTTTCTCGTTCTTGCTTTCGAAACCATTATTTGTTTTCGAAAAACCGGATTTGGCTCAGGATTGCCCATTTTTCATTCCAGGGTTTCTCTGAATTTGAAAGTTATCACTTGGTAAGGTTTCCATACCAAGGCTCAATCCAATTAAGTCCGTAGCGTCTACCAATTTCGCCATATCCCCATTAGTCTCTTATTATTCTATTAATTAGAATCTTATTACTCTATTAATAGTAATATCTCATTAAAATTTAAATGTCCTTGTCTTTTTTCTTTCATTTGTATTATGCTGGAACCATTGAATTCATTAGATACCAATTCCTATATCGAAAATTTATCCTATTTTATTTCTTATCTAGCTTATTTGATCTCTATCAGAGACCCATATTTGGTCGAATACAAAATGATTCTATCATTTCTGTATTTGCAATTCAATATAGATAGATACACATATCTATTTTTCTCTCGTTCTATTATTTTTCTCGTAAAATTTAGAATACTTGAATGGTCGATTCTTTTTTTTTTTTTTCGTCTTATCTTCCACCTTTCAGAATGAAAAGAGCGGAATGCTTCATTATGGTCTGAATTGGATTGTACCTTTCTCTTTCATTTTTATTTATTTTTTATTCTCCTTAAGGGGAATCTCCTATAACAGAACTCAAAAAAAAACTTTTCCTTTAAATTTTTTTTTTATGATTATTCTAGGATTATTATATATCATTTTACATATATTACATTCTAAATATATTAATTCTTTATTTTTTCTATAGAAAATATCTATTAGCAAAATGATTTCATTTAATATAGAATTATTATTAATAGAATAGACATTAACTAATTTGTAAATAATCTTTTTTGAAAAAAAAAAGAGAAAATGAAAAATTATATTCTTTTCTATATTCATTTTTTTTCTCTATTCATATTACTTATGACTAGATAAGAATGAGCAGTTAATAGATAAGATCTCAAGAATTTACTAACTTTCTATATATGTAAAATTTCTGTTATGTAAGCCCGCTTAGCTCAGAGGTTAGAGCATCGCATTTGTAATGCGATGGTCATCGGTTCGATTCCGATAGCCGGCTTTTCATTATTTGTTTGATTTTTGACATAATTAATACTGTGAAATCAAATAAATAGAGAGAAATAGCGAAAAGGTTTCTTCCCTTTTTTCAAGAGTCACCGATTTATTATATCGTAGGAACTTAAAATTATGAATAAAAAAGGGGAGGGGTTTGATTTCGGGAGAACAAATCCAGAACCAGAAGGGTACTCTTATT